AACTATAAAAACGAGTCAAGGTAGATTGTCCCACACTAGCGCTTCCGCGCAATAACTCTACCACCGACGATCCTATTACAGGAATAGCGTCGGGTACACCTGTTACAATTTTTACTGCCCAATAACCAATTTGGTCCCAAGGTAAGGAATAACCGGTTACACCAAAGGATGCAGTCAATACACCCAAAACTACACCCGTAACCCAAGTCAGTTCGCGAGGTTTTTTAAAACCACCGGTGAGATACACGCGAAATACGTGCAAGATCATCATTAAGACCATCATACTTGCCGACCATCGATGAACTGATCGGATTAACCAACCAAAGTTAGCCTCAGTCATTATATATTGAACAGAAGCAAAAGCCTCCGTAACGGTCGGACGATAATAAAAAGTCATAGCAAAACCCGTCGCTACTTGGACTAAAAAACAAGTAAGTGTAATTCCTCCTAAACAATAAAATATATTGACATGAGGAGGAACATATTTACTAGTTATATCATCGGCAATCGCCTGAATCTCAAGACGTTCTTCGAACCAATCATAGACTTTATTGAGATAGGTAAACCAAAGGACCCCCCTGAGAACCGTATATGAGAATTTCATCTCGTACGGCTCAAACAAAAATACTAAAATACTAGTTATTTGGAAAACGGATATGTGGAATAGAAAGTTATAAACTTCTTAACTGAATCCTATGATTCCAATCTTTAAGGTATTCTTTGTTTTTATAATGCCAAAATGTCAAGTCGGCTCACTCGTCTTTTTTCTTGATCCTTACCGGCCTCTTGAATATTCTATTATTCACCTCATTTTTTTGTCTGTATTTAATACGATTTTACTGTTGTTTTTTTTTTTATTATTATTAATTTATTGATAGGAATTTTCTTGTTAAGACCCTATAGAATCAATTCAAAAACCTCAGATTCATACCAGAACCACGATGATTTCAAAAAAAACCTTTAATCCAAGTCCAAAAATTACCTGAGTAAGAACTGCTGGATCATCACTTATTCAATGAATAGATATAATGAAAAAAAAAAATAAAATACAAAAAAATTTTATGCAGTTTAAAAGAATAAAAATCGTTCTATTTTATTTTTTGAAATTTATTATTCTAACTCTTTACTTTTTTTTGTCCGGTTGCGAGGTCTAAATATAAATATTAAGTATGAATCATAGTTCTAATACTTTAGAATCTATTTCTTTTCTATATTCCGTGCTCCAGATATTAGAATAAATATCTGACGGGGTAAAGCCATCTCTATCAAGATAAGAAAGATGACGTATCCTTTTTATGTTCTGTACTATCAATAGGATCGATTGTAACAAGTCACACACTCATATTCCGGAAATACAGAAACAAAGAAGTTTCGCGGTCGAACTACCAAATAAAAATGGAATGGTCTAAAAATCAACGACCTAAATGCTAAGCTAAACTTTACTTTCTATTGAAAAACTAGTTAGTTGGTTCTTGTGAATCGAATTCTCTAATTAGAAATTTGGTCCAGTAAAATGGAAGAATTATAAATCTCTAAAATAATAGAGAGAAATACCGCAAATAGAGCCATTGCAATACCCATCAAAGGGGTAGTTCCCCATCCCGGAGCTACTTTACCATATTCTGAATTCAACGGTTTCAATAAATCTCCTACAACAGTTCGTCTTGGACCAGATCTAGAACTACCCTCAACGGTTTGTGTAGCCATAAATCCTATTTTTTTTTTTTTCATTGAGATCTGTTGACTTTGTATACCATTCTGCTGTAAATTACCCTATAGATCCATTGTAGTCTTGATATTATATAATCATGGAAACAGCAACCCTAATTGCCATCTCTATATCCGGTTTAATTATCAGTTTTACTGGGTATGCCTTATATACTGCTTTTGGGCAACCCTCTCAACAACTAAGAGATCCATTCGAAGAACATGGGGACTAGTTGAAGTAATGAGCCTCCAATCTCGTAATATTGGAGGCTCATTACTTCAATTGAGGTAATTCAAAATCATTTCGTCTTTTTAGTTGGAACTATAGGGGGTTCTCTAAAAAAGATAGCGAAAAAAATGATTCCTAAAGTCGAGACTAAGAGGAATGTATAAACCAATGCTTCCATAGATTTGATCGTGGTTTACAATTATAGCTTTCATACCTGTTTTGGGGGATTATCTCCTGAACGAGATTTATAGAGTTCCCTATATAAAATTCAAATAACAACAAAAAAATAGAGTTCCCTATATAAAATTCAAATAACAACAAAAAAAAGTCGAATCGAAAAGGAACAAACCAATTTCTATCAGACTGCCTGTTTTTTTGTAGTTGGATCTCCAAGTTTTTGGAATGCTCCAAATTCTACTTGAGCATCCAAATCTGGATCAATACCAGCAAAAACATCTCTGAACAAGGTTCTAGCACCATGCCAAATGTGCCCGAAAAAGAAGAGAAGAGCAAACGAAGCATGTCCAAAAGTAAACCAACCCCTTGGACTGCTACGAAAAACAC